ATCTCCATGATTTCATTGTAATGAGTGTCTTTCTTGGGCGCAACCAACCGTTGAGGATATGGAGGCTTGGGAATGTAGTGTGGCACAGGATTAGGCTTTGATGAATTTAATACATGAGCAGTAGTTCTCTATGTTATCCTTCTCCTAGATACATTTTCATGACATTTATGCTTGGAATCAGCCATGTTAGTGTAATTCAAGGCTGTGAGAGCGGTAGATACATCTGAAAGAAAGAAGGCTATGAAAGAAAGATCGGAAGAAGCGGTGTCCGGGCGAACGAAAAACGAGAGACAAAAACTATCGAAATGCAGCTCAATTTACTATGTTTTCGAAAAAGGTTCGATTTCACGTCTTTTTGAGAAAGTCCTGAATCGTACGAATGAATCCAGTGCAATCAAGCAGGGTAAAATTACTTCTTTCACAGCCCGCCGTTGGCGCCTCACACCTCCACCTTGGTCTACCATTTGTTTAGACGAGCCAAAACACAACACCCCAAACTTTCATCTAAATGTAGGAAACAATTAAAGTCTCCCATTATAGCCCAACAATTTGGAGCAGGAGGTGAATGAGAGCTTTCCATTTGCGCGATTGCTACCGGGACCCCAGAATTTCGAATTAACTAAAAGGTTCTGATGTAATCATTTTTATATCATTTCTTCTGACTGAAGACCATATACTTACTTGGCGCGACTACAAACACCGCGATTTTCCATCTATGCGAATCCATTTGTATCTTCCAATACATCATGTCGATTGCTCGACCGTTACCCGGGTGGCACATACCCGAGCTCCCCTTTATATCCCACTTGAGCATCTGGATCAATACCAGCAAAAGCAGCTCTATGGATGGGGTTCTAGAAATCTCGTAAAAGGGGGTCAGTCTCGTCTTGCAGAACAGAAAGTAGAAGATGACTCCGGGGATTAATTAAAATAGAGTCGCTGTCGTAGTGGTCTATACTTCGACAGGTCTTGGAGTACTGAGTTGCATGGGAAAAAGGATAGGTAATTGCTCTACCGCACTCGACTTATGTCAAAAGGAGATGTCCTTAACGGGATGGGTATCAATGAATTGCCTTTGCGCCTCGCACGTGGTAGCTGTGAGGGGAAGCCCCCCGATTCCCTTCCAACCACTGGAACCGAAGCTGCACCTTTCTCTTCAAAGTGAGTCTGCTTAGTCAGAATATTATAAATGCCATGGATGCAAAGATACTCAGCGAGTGAACTAGGTTTTGCTATTCCTTCTCGAGCTTCTATTTCTTCCGTTAAAGGAGATTCGGGAAAAGATGGAATAGGAAGACGTGTTTCCAGAACAAACAAGATACGGGTTGAGAAGGGGGAGTTAGCAAAGTTAGACAAGATTGGAATGGGCATAGGAACATGTATTGATGTACCAGATCGGCTAATGCTCCCAGGTTGATGCGATGTATTCCACCAGTTGACTGAAGACTTTATTATTGGTATATCGATCGGTCCAGCACGGATTGAAATAGAAGCCGGTTCGACAGGAAGCTTTTGAAAACGCAGTGCACCCAGGTAAATAAGGAACGAGATGAATACAGAGGTTAAACGAGCATCCCACACCCAAAAGGTGCCCCACATAGGTCTTCCCCGAAACCCCCCAGTAACTAAGGTAAACAACGTAAAAAAGGCACCCATTTCTGTACCGGTTCCGGAAGAGCGCAGAAAAAGGGGATGTTTTGTTAATAGGAAAAAGAAAGTGCTTATAGCCGTAGCGATATAAACAAGAATACTCATCCGAGCCGCAGGAACATGTACATACAGAATACGCGAATTTCCACCTTGTTGAAGATCTAGTGGTGCTACCCGAAGACTTAAATGAATAGCCATCGCTGTTAAGAACAACCGAGATCCAATGATAATTTGCGCGTAGCTTCTGGTCTTTGACATCAAAAAATAAGGTCGTAATAACGAAACGGACATGCGATAATTTGGTCCTAGCTAGTGGAACAAGAAAGACATGGATCTATATTCAATACGCAATCAAAGGATTTCCCCTGCTTTGTTTTCGCTCCGCTCGTGCGCGGCACTCCTTGCTCGCGGAGCGGCATACCTAAAAAATAAAGGAAAAAAAAAGAATCTAACGCTCTAGTCTAATTGAATACTTTCAACGCTCATGCTATTTGAAAGAGCTTTCAACATGGAGTCTCCACTCCATAATGTACACAAAGAGTAACTGATCTATGAATATCGTCCTAATTCAGGTCTTGTTCCGCACTTAAATGGATAACTCAAACCCTTACCTTGACCAGTTTGTAGTGGAAAACCTCGATGACATAATCGTTTATAGTCACTCACTGGAGGTTTGGAACCCTGAGTACAGTGTTCCGGGTGTAGCAGGAAAAGAAGCTGTACGCGAAACGGTGCTCAGACGAAAGTGCTCTTTCTTGGCCATTGGATCAGCAAGGGTGTGATTCAGATGGATCAAGAGAAGATCAGGTCTGTTGTGGACTGGGGATTGCCAGCCGTGGAGGAATATCCCGTCGTACCTCAACTATCGACCCGCCTGCTACCAATTCATCCGGTACGCGATAGAAGTTCTCATCGGTGAAGAACCGGCCTCTGGTACGTATCCAATACGAGCAAGCAATCAATGCCTCCCTGACCTAACGGAACGTAGCACCCCTTTTCGATTATCCATGGAGTATTCCGCCTAAACCTATCTTCCCGAATGAAAATAAGGTCATTTAATCCACTTAAAGCACGGGATGAATCCACGATGGTCTGTTACAACTCTTTTTATGCGGTCTTACAAACGAAGTGTAGTGAACTTCTATAAAGCATTCGGTTGTAGCGTTAACGAAATCAACAATGCGTCACTAGTAGTAAGTAGCCTGTATGGGTAAACTAACAACGACTTCTTGTCTCACTTTTTTCATTACCATTTAAAGAATAATGTGTAACCAGACCCATTTGATGACGGAAGTGACCAATTCCTATTAAAAAACACGGGAAAACGGATTTCGTGTCAAAAGAAGAACGAGTGAAAAGACCATTTCAAGCAAAAAAGCCGGGAAAACAGACTTGAAGAACCTGTAGTGGTGGAATTCACTGAAGCAGTGGGCATGTTCTCTCAGGTCAACGATTACGTCAAAGAATCTCCCCCTCACGGGTTTTTTGTCATTGTAGCCCAAGTGTGAGTCATCAAGAGCCCACAGTGTCAAGCCGAGCGGAAATGCCAGCGCTTTGGTACGACGTCAGCAACAAAGAATGGCCAATTTATCACTGCAGTGCTTCATGGAGTCAATTGGAGAGATGTCTTCGAGGGAGATGTGGAAATTGGAATTCTTTCTGGATTCGGTACTGGATGTAGTTCCTATTTGTGCTGCTTTGACACGCGACCTCACCTTCCGGGCGATGGTTCCACTGCTGGATAAACAACTCGGCAAAGTGGCTCTTAAATAAGCTGTGCCTGGCATCAACTGAATATGGATCTTCGATAAAGGGCTATGGACCTGGACCCTCCTACAGGAAGATGAAGTACGTAGTCCTACCCACCCACCAAGTGACCAAGCTCTCCTCCTCCTTGTGCAAGGCCCCTTAGGGCCTTTGACTTGCGATTGAATGAGTTGGTTTGCTAATTGGCAGCCTTTCTGCTTTCAGACAAGACTAAAAGCAAAAGCGTCGTTGCCAAAAACAACCTTCCTCAACGGTTGAGGAAGATCGGAACAGGCTAAACAGGAGCATTGGAGAGGACTCAACCAACATTTATATCTAATGGATCAACTCGTGCTTATGTTATACCATTCTCAGTTACGAGTGCTTATGCGCCTCTCTTTTTAAAGCTAGGAAATCCAAATAAAATCCGGGTCAGTGATCACTATGCCTTCTTCTGCTTTGGTCATTCAACTAATCTCGTCTGGTCGGGCAAGTAATCGAGAACTCAGGAAGAGCCTTTTGATTCTGTGGAAACTACTCTGCCCTCGTCCATCGCCCCTGTAAGCCAGCCTGCTCTCGTTCGGTCTCTAGTAATTAGCTCCTCTCGTCACAGGTCACTGCTATAACTTCCGGCGTATAAAAACCCTTGATTGGTTTAAACATAAACCATTTCCTTTTGAACTCTATTGCATAACCTAAAAAAGCGAGGCATAGACAACTACTCTCGCTAGGCGACTACTCTTCTTTAAGAAAGGCTAGCAAACTTCCCACCAGTGAGCCTAGGAGCGAAAACGCAATCCTATCCGTAAAACAGAACCTTTTTCCCCGTTTCCTGACCCCTTTCTTTTCTTTCAGAACCTTTCTTCATGATGTTTTCTACCTCGGGTAAAGCAACCTTTTGTCAGAAAGTTAGACGGTCTTATGAGTGAAACCCTCAGTAAAACGGACTTCTTTCGTAAAGAGTCTCTCTCTTTCTTCCCACTTCACTTCGTTCAGTGCCTTTGCTTCGCAACCTCCTGCTTGACCACTCAAAATTACAATCTTTACAATCCCCTTAGAGATTGAGGTCAAGAAAGTCTTGCCATTTCCTGTTTTATCCATCATTCCTTGTTTCATAAACAACTGTTCCTTCTCCAACTCACTCAGCCTCACTCTCATTCTTGAAATCTCCAGCTTCCGTTCTTGTGTCTTTAATGAAGCACATAATTATCTCGAGGGGACATGGCTGCACTTGGTATACCACTGCTTATTCTCTACGAGAGGAATCCATGTGAGCTTCCTGCATTCTTCAATCGGAGCTGCTCGAAATACAGAACTTGCACTGTCATCTGTACTGGGAGTCGCTCATTTTGTGCAGCGTGGTTGCATGCTTCTTGAGAGAGCTTTTGGCAGTCTATGAACCTGCCGAGCTTCTTGCATTCATTCTTGTTCAGTTAGCAATGAATGAACCTTCAAATATATACCAACCGCCCGCCCTGTAAAGCCCATCATCGATGACACGAGCATAATAAGGCAGTATTTCAATCATAGCAATGAACTTTTGTAAGCTCAGGTAAGGCTCAGGAGCAATTTCCGCAAAATATGTGTCAATAAGCCGTCCAACTTTCAACAATGAACCATGATTCGGAGAACCAGTGCCTTCAGATTCCACAATCTTCATTTTCTTCTCGCTGCAGAAAATTGACCGGTATTCGATGAACAGTATCAACATCATATAATGAACCGCCAGCTTGGATTGATGGTATAAGGAGATCGTCAAGTGAAACCATTTCCAGCCGAAAAGGAATCCCCCTTTCAATCTCAAGCCTGCAGGCGACTGTAGCATTCACCACGATTGCCATCCTGAGCATCCCAAACCTCTGTGGAACCGAACAACTTTTCTCCGTTGGCATTAAGCTTATAAGGGTTTCCACTTCGCTGTGCTCAAATTCGATTTATGCCATGCCATGCCATGCCAAATTTTACATTTTCCACCTGATAAAAATGCATGAAAGATGCAACAATGCTATCCGGTCGAACACCGAGTCTTGCCGTGGCACAAATAACCCTTTGATAATATTCTATCCTGAGAGAGCTTCAACCCACACAACCACTCTTAAGCTCTGAAGATTCACCATCACAATTTCACCCTTCCTTTTTTGGCTCGCTGGCGCTGCGGATACCTTTTGCTTTCTTTCAGAACCATCGGTGTCGTGTCTTACTTCGCTTGGAGTTCTAGTTACTTCGCTTCGGTGCCAAAAGCCAAATCATCGTCCGCATCTACTCAATCCGCTATCCCCTTTCTCTTTCTGCAAGAAATCGTCCTGTCCGCATGCGTCCTCAAAATAACGTATTCGTGGGATTCTCTTCCTAACAGCTTATTCTATTACGAATTCCTACTCACTCGCTCGCCTTCGGGTGAGTGAAGAGTTCGTCGCTTCCCGAAGAGAGGGTCTTCATTAAAGCAGTAATCATCGAAGGAGGTAAAAAGTCTTTGGGTCCAAGAAAGCAAGCCGGGAAGGCATAGAGTCGACGCGAAATCCCGGCGAATCAAAAGTACAGGCGGAAGGCCAAGAGCCTAGTCGTGCAAAGATCCAAGCAGCGTATTCTCATTCAGGTGCGAAAACTGCTTCTTCTCGACGCAGGAGATTCGTGAACAAGCCCATCTAAGAGCCTAGCAGTAGCTGCCTTTATTGCGACAGAGAGAGCTTCCAACAAGGAAGGCTCAATAATCCCACCTCGTGCCGGAACGTCATCAGTCCCAGAGCCTATTTGATGTGTCCTCTTCAACCTCGTACAACAACTATGGCAGCCAAGAGCGCTGCTTATTCCCCTTCATGTCTTAAATCTTTGAGTTTGCATCCGCTGTTGATCGATTAGTTCCTGTTGAGGGATAATTAGTAACATCCACTGAAGAGCAGCCGGCATAATCTGATCTAGGACTAGGACCTGCGTGTGCATTTAGTAGAATATTTCCTAGCGCTTTTTTCGGATCTCTAGAAACATACAGATTTTAGGATCTTCTATATCATATAGGTTGAACCTAGTCGGAGACTTAGCCTGATATTGTCAACCACTTCAGCCCGGAAGAGATGCTCATGTAACTCATTCACAGGGACAAGGAAAGCTGTTCTATGGCCACTCGGCGCTTCCGGGGAATGCTTTTAATGGTTTGGGGCGAATAAATATGTGTTTTCGTAGGAGAGTTCATCTGGTTCAGGATTTGGCCATAACATCTGAGAATGTGTATACCGTCGGGAGTACATGACCGCGGAACCGCCCAATTCTTTTTCTTTTATCAAAACTATATTCGCATGGCTTAGAATCTACTCTACTTACCAATAGGGATATTCCGATGGGACCGAGGAATAGGAGTTCTCTCCTTTAGGGAGGATTGACAAAGTACACCTCCCGGAGCTATTTGATCAAGTGCCGAAAGCTGTTCGTGTTGCGGAACGAAGACAAATCGCCTTGGAGTGAATTCCTGCCTCCCTAAGCTCATGATGAAAGTCATTATCATTCTGCTTTCGGTTACTAGACCCCAATAAACCTTCCCCGCCCTACCATGTGGAAACAAAATCTCAGCTTGCACTAGTCATCGATTGCTCTTCAGAGGAAAGTTATGGAACTAGGTCGAATACTCTTCTGTCAGGCTTCCTAATGTATGTGCCAAAGTACTGCTATATATATTAAAAGTAGTTCTCCACTCATCCTTTCTTCCATTTCTTCATGACCTTGAAAATCTCCTTCACCTGCCACTGACTCCTCCGGGTCATAGTTGCTCGGGTCCGGTATGAATATGAGAGAAAAGTATCCTATACGTTTCGCTTCATCAGAAGCTGTCACTGAATAGTCTGATGCCGAAAATCGGCTTTTCCTGAATCTTTCCATTTTGGGGTTCACGAGTGATCAATCAATAGTAGAGTAGTTGGCGAACGGTCTTTTAATGACTTCTGGGCACAAGTGCCATTCTCGTCGTCTACTCTTAGCTGGGAGAACTGAGAGCCTTTCCCCAAGCAAAGAGGGTGAAATCGGCTTCAAAAAAGAACATTTGACAGTTTTCAGTCTGGGAATCTTATTCAAAAAACATCAAATAACGAAAATCTAATCGCATGTCCTAACTCTAACTTATCTAAACAAAAGTAGGTAACATAGGCTTCAGTGGATTTATTACCCGGGAATCATCGGTATAATTTCAAGTCGAAAATAAGGCAGCAAGGGAACGAAGCTGTAAAGCTAAGACAGGTCAAGCGCCCTCCATTCGATGCATTTGTGAAGAATGAAAAAGGGAAAGAAAGACCAGCCACAGAAAGACAAAAGAGACAAGAAAAGTGCCATACTCTGTATGGAAAGAAAGAAGCTGACTATTTGTAAAGTCAAGATCAGCGGGAACATCCGACAGAGCGAGCTCAAAATGGGTATTTCCGGCCGTTTAGGAGTCGGAGTTTCAGACTCGGCAAAGGCATCAGCCTAGCTAGGAACTTAAGTAGAAGAGTGAACCCCGAAAGAGTAAGGTAAGGGCTAGATCCTATCAGAGTTTGACCGAATAGCGGACTTATCTTCAAAGCTTGAAGTGAAGGCCGGAGAATTTTCGACATCGGAAGCTAATTAGCGCGTAGGCAGCGCTGCGCCGTCTCTTGTACCGTTTTATATAGAGAATTTGAGTTAAGACTAATCCAAAAAGGAAGTAACCAATCGACCAGACCAATCTTTCTGTGGAGGCGGCGAAGGGGCCACATTCGCATAAGAGCTATGCAGAGAAGGTTTAAGAGGAGATGCCTATCCTATTCTAATAGCCAAGGATGCTTTGTGCGGATAAGACAAGGCTTATGATATGAAAGAACCTAACAGCCCTTTGGCCTATATTTGACGTTCTCCTGCTACGTTCAATAACATTGATAGGTCATAAGTCCTTAGCGGGGGAATACCTTCTTTTAGGAAAGAATGCCAAGCAAGTTATGAAAGAAAGAAAGTAATAAAAGAGAGACCTGTGGAGATAGGAATCTTGCCTTTTCCAATGCTACAAAAGCCATAGCTTTTTTCATTTTATCACAAGCTGATGAGATCGAGTAGAGAGCAACGAAACGAAAGAAGTCGACCCGCCTTTAATCTTGGTGTATAGCCTAGTGAGATCCAAGCACGGTAATTGAACGAGAAGCTCCAACTGGGTGGGGCAAGTTTGAATGAATCCTGAAGAGTGAACAACTGGAATTTTGTAAGCCTTTCCCGAGCGCTCGTCCTTTACACTTAGAAACAGGGTCATACAGAGACGAGGTGGCATATATAGAAAGGATCCGCGGGATCCACTTACATGATCGAACGAGAACGAAGATCCTCATGCCTCAACTCTCAGCTTCTATTCACTCGCTTCTATTCAATAGTGGGAAAGGCCAGAGGGTTGAGAATTGCTTTCTCCCCGTCGCTTAGGCTTTCCGGCGACGCCCCGGCACCTCACCTTGACCTACTCCTCTGAGTCGGGGAGGTAAGTGACCTAGTTTCTTTCGGTCCGATAAGCATTTTTTCTCATATCCATTCCTTCCCGCGAGAATCTTTCATAGAACGTACGATACCGGTCGAGTGACTATTCAAATTCTTTCTTCGGGTTCACCGTGATCTGTTGAATGAAGGTAGCGATTAGAGCATCCAAGGAAATACTTAGTTGACATGACTAATACGAAAGCGGAGCTTCCCTTGTTTGTTGTGATGCTTTGACCATTCCAATAGTTACACCTAGCGATGGATCGAGGTTTCTGATCGGCGCGCACCCCAGCCGTACAGCCTGAGATTCTGGGACCAGACGAGACTCTATTAGATTTCCAGGCCCCTCGAATCGAACTGTAAAGCCAGGATCAGGGTCGCTTGGTAACTAAGATCTTTTGGCTGCCCGATCACTATACTAGATGTTTTTACCGATATAATGAATAGGAACCGTAGTTGGATAGCATTCGGGATGAGACTTGATTGCTCTGGTTGTGCGTCCCGTTTGACCGCATGAGGGATCCCTTGGTTGTTTGCCGGCTCCGGAAAGGAACTGCCGGTTGTTTGTTAACCCCTCTCTTTACTGGGTGGGTACTTTGGTCTTTTCGTATTGGGACGGTTTTCACTCAGCGGGCTTTTTCTCAGGTTCAATTGGAAAGCGAAGCCCAGACCGATATTAAGAATGGTAACTCGTAGAAGTTATCCCATAACTATATACTTAATCCATGACTGTCATTCCGAAATTCCAACTGGTATTATTCTTTTTTTTGACAAAAGCTCCAACAAACTTATTGAATTCCAATAGGACTTCTCCTTCTCTTTCTCGGAAGATTAGCAACATGGATGACTCCGGAACCACTCACCAGTAGGAGGAACCAACAACTGTTCCTGGTAGCTGCAGTTTGTAGTTCCCCACTTGAGGAAAGAAGCTACCAGACCAACTTTGCTCTACTGACCAGAGACTCTACTAGTACTAAAGGAATCATCCACGTATTAAAGAAGCGACCAGTCTTTTTCACTTATACCATACCTCGTTATGCTTGGCCTGGGCTCATGATTTGCTTTTGCTCGAGTTCATCAACTACAAGACAAGGAACTCACGATTGACTAGCGGCGGGAGTGTACCAAGAGTTGATGGATACCCCTCTCCTCATTCGTTTAGGGCGAGGCCCGGCCTCGTTTTTTTTTGCTCTCTCTTGCTTGCTCCCGTGCTGCTTACTTGGCTTACTTCTTCTCCTCTTTGTCCCATGCGGACTACTGCTTTCATGTACATCTTCTTCTCTCCCCGGCCCTCCTAACGTCAGGAATAGCGATCCGGGAATGCAATTATCTAGCGACTAAAGCAAGTTACTAAAGAAAAGGGCTGCCCTTACTCTATTCCAGTTATGTAAGGAATAGCGGGCAGGATGATAGCAACAAGCAGATTCGACTTCTTGTTACAGGTCTGATGTCCTCTTTTACTAGCTACTAAAATAGCCTGACTCCACTTCTAATATAATTAGTGAGCGCTTACAGTCCGAGAAATGTGGTTATTCCGAGAGCAAGTTATTGGTGGGATCTGAGTGTGCTGATTACAGACAATTTCTCGTCTATGGCAGTCTGAAAAGTAAGGTTCTTACGGGAACACCGTCGAGGTTTAATATCCAAAGTCGCTAGTTTAGTTGAAGGCTTTATTTAAACTGCTGCTCTGAAAAAAAGAGCAAATTGAGACAGCCTAGCGACTGCCTCCAGATAAAAGATCTTTCTCCAGGAAACCAACTGGTGATGGGATAGGTTTCATTTTGAGTCAAAATTAGGGATGAAGTGGTTTTCTTGCCTCTTCCTTCAAACTATACTTACACCTCAGCAGCCGTTAATAGCAAACCCAACCTGGTGGATTGGGATACTATGAGGACCCCTTTAGCTTAAAAAAGCTAGAGGGCCTATCGAAGTGGGTCCTTGCGCACCAAAGACAATGATGGATGGTACCAGGTTTCGCTACACTTTACTTTTACGAATCCAGGCGCGTCCGGTAGAATTGGTAAGATCCACTTAAAGGAACAAGGTCGAAATGACCCCTAGCCAGGATGGTAGCCGACTGTAAGCACAAGACGGGATTGATTGGAGATATCCCAAGTTCCCAGCTATACTTGTGGATCTTCGGTTTACAGAGAAAAAAACGAGGAGAGAGAGGGTCCCCAGACAATTGTCGTCAGGTTGGAACCCACACCTAGAAAGTTTCCGTTTCCTATAGCTGGTTGACAGGCTAAAAACGTTCTTCACTATTCTTCCTGACGCCGAGGAAGATATGAAACACAAGGACGGATCACTGTAATGACTGCCTCTGTCCCGAAGAATGCTCGTTGAAAAGTATGCTCGGTTGCAGGCTTCAGTGACGATAAAGGATCCGGCATATGCAATCTTCAGAGGATAGACGTGTCGGACATTAGGATTCCAACCGCCGGGAGGGATCCAATGAACGGAAACTTATCCCGGCTTAAGAGTATACTTAGTAAAGCTGCATCTAACCTCTTCCGGTGGGCCTGCCAACACGCCGCAAGCTTCGTCAAGAACTACAGGGTATCTTTTATATGCAGACGGTTAGAATAGGGGGTGTAAGGAGTGCCTGATGACCGAGAAGCGTCCGGCAAAAAAGCAGAGCAGACATAACAAACAGTAAAGAGAAAAGCAAATTGAGATTTTCAGGAAGGACCCCCCTTGATTCTTGGGTTTAGTCACCGCCCTAAGTATAAGTTCATTTGAGGTAAAGATCGGCGGGGCTAAGGATGCTTACGGGTTGCGTGGTTGGGCCTACGAAGTAAAAAAAAAAAAAGTTAGTGGGCGCGAAAAGAATAGATTTTAAAATTATATATTTAAGTTCGGGTGGCTTCGGTCAGGGGGGAAAGGGGTGAGTAGAGGCAACTAATCTGAGATGCCGCTGCTAGCAACCTCTTTATTCATTGGGTAAGAGCGATCCAAGCCATATGCTGTTTCGCTTGAAAGGACAAGCAAGCCTGATGCGACACTGGTCTTAGAAGTGGAACATGCCCTATAGCAAGCAACCTGCACAACAACCTCTCATTATCCCTTCACCTCCCGTCTACAATCTTGATTGAGTCCCTTGGAATTAAAAAGATACGGAGAAGAAAGGGAGTCGCCACCTAATAAAATAACTCTCTCATAATTGCGTAGATAGTCAGTGTGGCTATCTAAAGTCAGAGAGAGGATCGAGAAACCATCGCCCAAAGGTGCTCATTGAGCCGGTCACCGGTGGCTAAGAAACTCGTCTCGCTATTGAAGCCGTAAAAAGCTACTTGGATAAGCTTTATCTAAAAAGATATAGAATGTGATCCAAGAAAGTCGAAAATCAATTGATAGAAATCAAAATATGGAAGGTGTAATTGCATCCGTTCCTATCCGCATTGTCATCAGATCCGTTCCTATTCATCAAAGGACAACAGCGGAGGAGTGGTATCCCAACGGCTGACAAGAAAGCACCCCAACTCACTGTTCACAATCCATATGGATATAGAAAGTGTGCAGTGAGGGATCTTTATAGGTAGTCAGTCTTTACTTAACTCAGAAAAAGGCTTGACTTAGCTCAAGCAATGCCCAATGTGAGATTCCCATGTCTTTCTTGGTTGGACCAACCCAACCGGCGATTTCTTACAAGTCTTTCTTCTTTCTTTTTTAGAGCAAGAAGCGGAACTACAAGTTCTGAAAGAAATTGAAAGTGTTTCTGACGATTACGCCCAACAGCCCACTTGAGCAATTTGCCATTCTCCCATTTATTCCTATTAATATCGGAAACTTGTATTTCTCATTCACAAATCCTTCCTTGTTTATGCTGCTCACTCTCAGTTTGGTCCTACTTCTGCTTTATTTTGTTACTAAAAACGGAGGAGGAAAGTCAGTACCAAATGCATGGCAATCGTCGGTAGAGCTTATTTATGATTTTGTGCTGAACCTCGTAAACGAACAAATAGGTGGCCTTTCCGGAAATGTTAAACAAAAGTTTTTCCCTCGCATCTCGGTCACTTTTACTTTTTCGTTATTTCGTAATCCCCAGGGTATGATACCGTATAGCTTCACAGTTACAAGTCATTTTCTCATTACTTTGGGTCTCTCATTTTCTATTTTTATTGGCATTACTATAGTGGGATTTCAAAGAAATGGGCTTCATTTTTTAAGCATCTCATTACCCGCAGGAGTCCCACTGCCGTTAGCACCTTTTTTAGTACTCCTTGAGCTAATTCCTCATTGTTTTCGCGCATTAAGCTCAGGAATACGTTTATTTGCTAATATGATGGCCGGTCATAGTTCAGTAAAGATTATAAGTGGGTTCGCTTGGACTATGCTATGTATGAATGATCTTTTATTTTTTATAGGAGATCCTGGTCCTTTATTTATAGTTCTTGCATTAACCGGTCCGGAATTAGGTGTAGCTATATCACAAGCTCATGTTTCTACGATCTCAATTTGTATTTACTTGAATGATGCTACAAATCTCCATCAAAGTGGTTATTTATTTATAATTGAACAAAAGGGAGGCCGAAAGTAGGTCTAGAGCCTTACATGGGCTGTTTCTTTTTTTTAGAATACCGTCTCTCCAAACTCGCATAGAAGCCCTCTTCGCACCCTGATCCAGACCCAGCTACTAGAGCATGCTCGGACACCTACACCGGGCCATTCCATTGCGTTGCGAGCTCGGTTAGGGAGTTCCTCACTTCGTGGCATCGCTGTCTGAAACTTCTCCTTTTCGCGAGTGGGCGGAGACCGCTTTTGTTGTGGCATATAGAGAAACAATAGACGGAATTCAATTCATCCTTCTAACCGCCACGCCAGAGAAAGAGCTTAGTAAATGGGGAGATCTCGAAAGGTTCCTTCGTACTGGGTGTTACCTTAAGTGGACTTCTAGCCAGCCTAAAGAGAATGGCCAGAGCAGAGCGAAGAAGAGCCCGGAGGAAGGGGCGGGTTTTGTTGTATTAGAATAGCCGTAGGAACAAACCTTACTGGTGGTGAATGTTCATCCTTTTCTTATAAAATTCATGGGATTGATTCTACCTTCGGTTCATCTGGTTCCGCCTCGATGTGAGAATAGCATAGGAACTGGAAGTACGCTTCGCCACCTCGACCTCGAAACAGGCGTTGATCGGCTGGGGCGAAAAGGCTTGCCCGCTCCCTTTGGGCTCCACCACCATATCACCAATAAAGCTGTGCGACCTATCTGGAACCCAACTACAACGGGCCTTTCTCTTCTCGCCTTGCAGCTTTGGAAGTCTACTCTACTATAATGTGTAGTGCTTAAATGGGCTAACTATTCCATTACTTGGAAGTGAGCATAACCAAGGGCATTTTGTGACTCGCCTATGAAAAGCCAATATGAAACCGGACCACGCGTGCTTTTTTCCCTTCTCGTCTCAAAATGGCTCGTACAAACAAATGGACCTTACCTTATAATCAGTGTATGCCTTGGTTAGAGACTTTCCCCCTTTAGGATGGATGCGGGCACAGGCAGGTTCTAGCAGCAGCTTCTGCGGAGTCAGAATCTGAACTTATAGCGCTTTCGTTTCGAGGAGTGAAAAGGGGCCACGATCGAAGTGAGCGCCTGCCTGTAAGAGGCATTGATCATGGATGGGCTTATCTGTGGGCTTGCTTGGGTCAAGGGAGACTGAATCTTCTGCTTTTGTATACCAGTCTTATATATATGAGGCAAAATCTCACTTAGGTAGCACACACACTGAGACGGTCACTAATAAAGTGTTATGAGCTCTAAATGATGCCCATGTAGCGGACTAGGACACAAGCCCAAGCGGTTATTAGCACAAGCCTGACCCCCGTCTTCACGCCCTTCCTTGACGTTGTTCTTACTATGAATAGCCCTCCCGGATGAATTGATTGACCAGAAAGAGGCGCAATAGTAGTTAGTCGTCTCGACTGTGGGCTTATTTATATATAAGAAGGTTCAGACGGAGGTCATGTGTTCACGTACTCAAGCTCTAATTAGTCTTCAAACTACAGCCATTGCGTCTGGGCTGGGCTAGGGCGTCGGTATGGGAGGATTGTACCGCTAAGGAAGGCTACTATGTCTCTCGACCTCGCACAATAATGGTGTCATTTGTTAGTAGGTAGGATGAATCACAAAGCAAACTACACATGTCCAAAAGTGCGGACTGCTACAAAAACTCGCAACCAAGCAGCATGGGCGAGGGAGGGGATAAATCCGGAGGAGAGGGGGTGACCTGTAATGTCAAGACGTAGAAAGTGTCAACCCGCGTAGGTTACACTAAACAAGGAAATCCCGTGCTTGATAGGCGGTCGGAAGAGGCAACAAACAAGGTAGGACTCAACAGTTCAATATTCATAAACTACCCGCTCCACCACCTACTTATGAATAATGGCATATGGGAGCCGAGTAAGCACAAGTCTCGTTTTTCTCGTATCGTATAGATAGAAAGGGCTCATCAATAAGGTCCGCTAGTCTCTCATTCATACAGGTTTGTTACGCCCAGCAGGCTACGTTCTCAGAGGTGCGTGATTTTCTCCGCCACATTGAAATGAACAACGCGCAACCTGTTTCCGCTGTTCCCTGTTGTTTGACCAGCTGTCCAAGACAAAGTGTCCGTTGTTGGACGTTCAGGCTCAGCTGAGACCTCTGATCTCATATTAACACTCAATCCCTCACAAGCTAGGCGTTTAGCCTATTGAGAACTATGCCCTCGGCTAGAGGAGTAGTTATAATCGCTTAGTTGCCTTATTATTATTATATGAAAACCCAGTCTTGTTGTCCTCGAATCAGTTTAGAACAATTTGAGGGCTTATTCTATTCACCGAGCGGAAGCTGCAATTCCACCAGCAGCGCCAGTCGCGGTTGACCCATCATCATCTCGCGTCGCGTCCCTCTCGGGAGGCCGAAGCATACCTTATACTAGTGGAGGGGCCCCCTGTTGCCAAAGCAAGCAGTCCCGCAGAGGTTGAGGTATGGGACGCAGAAGCATAGGGAGTGATAGCAGCAATTGCTCCTGATCTTTTTCAAAGCTACAACTAACCTCACGAAGATCAGTAAAAGATTCGAATTCCGCGGTGAACCGCTCTACTTTCTATAAAATTACTTTTGCTTGATCCAACATCAGGATGACCCGACAGGCCGAGCACGTCAACAACTTAATCACGACTTTGTGACCGGGGAAACAAGAGCTAGACTTCAGCAAAGGTCCCAATATCAATATAATATGAATTTCTTGGAATTGAGTCTTCTTTACTGCGAGATGCCCGGCAAACAAATATAATAAGGGTCGGTCGGTTCAGCATCTCAAGTGGTTGCTTCTTTCCGATGTCCATGTGCGGTTGGATCGGTCGAGACACTTGAATCTTAACTAGCTCCGTTTGCGTTGGATCAGCCTACTTCATGCACGAGCGGAAGACCTTCCCTGCCTACCTAATAGGAACTAAAGGTACTGCGAAACCAGTCTACCTACCCGCTTGAAGATCCTGCAAGAACGGAGTGAACAAAATAGCTTGACTGCCCCGGAGATTGGAGTTATGATCTTTACACCTTCATTTGTGGGATCAGATCAGATGCAGATGATGGGTCTAGAAGAGGGGCAAGCACGACTCTCTAAGGCATGGCGCCAAGCAATACCCATAAAACCGATACAAAAATATATATCGAATAAATATCCGAAGCGGACCTCGTCAATACGTGTTACACAAACGACGCATCGAACGAACAAGTAAGCGAATAGGGACCGGGTTCCTCGCGCAGCAAGCTGGCGAATCTAATAACTTTGATTCCTCATTCGATCAGTTGCGCTAACCCCGATTCCCCTCTTTCCTTTCCCTGGTTCGTTAAACAGAGTAGGGGCTCTAGCTTTAGCTCGAAGAGGAAACGAGTTCTCGTTCTGATCTGCACCGGGGGTTGCTTCGGTCAGTTACAGGGGTGGTCAGTAGGTAGTTCCGATTCTAGCTCCTAGCTCTGGAGAAGCGAACTTCAATCACAAAGATTTCACTACACTACTTATTACGTCAAACATTCCTCTTTCTACTTCTGACTCTCGCGCGGATAGAGATGGAGGTCGGGATTCCCCATCAATTTTTCTTTCAATTCCTTCCCCTCATTCGGGCGTACTATCATGATTCCAGGGGCTTCTTCCTCTCATTATTCCAATTCTCCTCCAGGGCCCTCTCATTACCGATCCAGAAGGATACTCAAGTAGGTCACTAACAGATGAGCTATCGGTGTAGATGTAATAACGGTACAATGGCTGTCTAGGAAGCTTGTTACAATGTCCTCGCGCCTCATAAAAAGGGCGCTACTCTGGCAGCAGGGTATACCGCCCCCGGCTCTGGACACACGGGCTCAACGTTCTATGAAGGACTGAACGCAAGTAAGAATACTTTTTTAAGTTGTTTCTCATCGCCTTAGGCATAAAACCAATTCCATCTCTATCTGGCCACTCCGTGACTCCAAGACCAGAGACAAAAGGAATCATGTCTATTTCAGTTAAGGGGCCTGTTAAGTCATCAAGTAAATGCTCTTTCCGGGCCTAGCAACATCTTCGAATCGGTTGTAATCAACCAATTCAGAATGCCTTTTATGAAAGGTACTATTTGAAGAGCAGCTCCATGAACTTAGCGCTAGCTGCAGTACTATTATATTAGAGACCGAAATCGCTACATCAAAAAAATAGGTATCGCCAAACAGAAGGTTCTTTTCTTGGCTTTCTTGCCCTATCGGTCAGATCAGGTGAAAGCAAGCAAATAAACGATAGGTAAACTTATTCAACGGCCGCTTGCGCACCAAGACTAAAGGAGGGTTCCGGATAGCCATCATAAGACCGCTTACCTTATATTCCGCTACCAAAGAAAAAGGCTTCCTTTCGCAATCGAACCTCTAGAAGCAAGGTTGCGAAGCCGGGGTATTATGTATCAGCTGAAAACGAAGTGGATGACTCTCTTTTAGTTGACTTTGGAATTTGACCAGTCTACATCGTCCGCCCCGAAAACTAAGTAGCTCACTAGTGCCAGCCAAAGGCTTCTTTTTGACCTTTCTTGCGGATGTCCTAATCAGTTTCTCTGAGGCTCTCAAGCTGAGAGAAAGTGTTTGGATGATTTTTGCATGGTTTCAGGGCGCTTTGAGAAATAGAATATCTTATGTTCTCCTAATATCGATAGGCAAGTTGCTTATTTCTGTGTGCTCTAGGCTTGACAAGCTAAACAGAAAAACTTTTTTTGGTAAAAATAAGAGGAAGATCCATCTTGCTAATTAGGATTTGGTGTGTAGACCAAAAGGTATGGGCGCCGGAGTTTCCTCTCGTTGAGATTTTGGCAATCTCGTGCGGGTTGAAGCAAGCATTAGATATGGGCCTTTCTTCTCTGATGCTGGAGTCAGACGCGACGCTCAGGCGGTTGTCTTTGCATTGAATGAAGAGGAGAGAAGCGCGCAAACAGTGTCGGACGTTACTTAGGCAATGCCGACCGGCACTTCAACCACTGAAATAGCAGCAAATTCTTTTTAAAATTCTCAATGTTGCCTCAATAAAGCAGCTAGGCCGTTTTCCTATCTCTAAAGGGGCTTACCCATAAAGGGGGCTTTACCCTGACACAAGTAGTCTCCGCGGCTATACTATATCAAATAGCCTATAGCGCTACTGTACTTGTTTTTTTTTGTCTGGTTCTTTGCTAGCCAGACACCTGTCAACCAACCATCCTGCAACTATAAGTTCTTTCGCAAGCCAAGCCAATATCCCTTGATCCGCCCGAGGAGAATCCGAGTGAAAGCAGCAACCAGCGTGATAGTAGCGTGTGTCAGCAAACAACTCTAAGCTGAACTGATTACAGATAGGTAGTGCATTCTCTGAGGTGAGTGAAGTGCCCTACTTCTATCTTACGGGTAGTGGTAGTGTAGCTGGGCTATTGATCCTGGTGAAGGAGCCCTATCAATCAAGTAAAGGCCGGGCGAGGGGTGATAGAATAGCAAGCAGGGTAACTTACGCAAGCAAAGGAAAAGACCCTTCCGACGACGCAGCAGCCAACCACCTATTCGAGCCTGCAAAAATCTATGTGAACAACTAGGGGCCCGCGATTACTAAGGATCGATTGCTAAGAGCACTTTTAGATCAGCTAGCTTCTTATACTTTTTATTATTATTCCTAAGCTCTTCTAAGAGAGTGGATCTCCTGAGTCTTCTTCTTAAGTACTTCCCGCTTGTGGCAATGTCAGTGTTTGCGGTTTCCTTTTTTAGTGGGCCAAATGAAGAAAGAGGTCCGGTCGAGCTTCTTTCTCCTGCAGGCCAGAATTTATAGTTCTCTAGTGGAGGCGAGCCAGAGCCAGTGACAGTGCCGGGGGAATATAAAGATTTTGAGTCCCTTTTTTTGAATTCCCTTTAGTAAGCGCCCTCTTATAAGCGAGTATGAAGTAAGCCCTGAACCTGAAGTGCTCTTTCTTCCTTGGTAGGTCAGCCGTTGACGAGACTTAGTTTAGGGCAATTTTTTTTTTTTTTCAAGCCTTTCAAGCTGTAATAATTTACCCAGGCAAGGAGTAATTCAATTGAAATCCATTTTCTTTCTAGTAAGCTAGGGCTTAGTAAGCAAATCAAAGGAGTCGTCAAGCTGGGGCAAGTCAAGTTAGTTTTTAGCAATATCGATTAAGCCTATGTGTTTAAGAAGTCCCTAATCTATTCTATCAGTACTACTAGCGAGCTAACATGCTAACAGTAGTTAAAAACTGGTCTTTATTAAGCTCCCCTTTTTACCTAGCATAATAACTAAATAACTAACAGGCTTAGAAGACTCGCAGTTCTACTAATAGGATAAGAGTGAGTTGGCAAAGGCATTCCTTCCCTTGATCTGACAGTGCTAAGTAAGAAGGGCCTAAAGAGCATTACCAGTAATCCGAGGCAAGAAGAGAGCTAGCTTGTATAAGAGTCATAAGAGGACTAAGAATAAGAAAGGTCCAACTCGTACTAAGACTATCGGTACTACTCTTCCTAAATTCCTAACGTGGAAAAGGTGTCTACTATGTTTACCGTTTCTAACAGAAAGACCATCTCTCCCCTTAGTCTAAATAGCTAGATAATCTCCCAGCCAATGGGCAAGCTAGTTCTTTAGCAAAATAAGTAGTCTTTCAAGCAAGCTATGGATAAGAGGGATAGGTCAAAGGTAAAGGACCTAAGCTATTTTATTTGAGATTTTAAGCCAGTTCAATTCCTTTTCCCATTGATCCTCTTGCAGAAGAAAAGCGAAACCCATCTAGCTCTAGTAGTAAGCGCATCGAGTGAGCGAGCAAAGCCAATTGGAGTTCTAAGCTAAGCCCCTTATTTCAATGTCATGCCAGCCGAGCCAGTAGACGTCTTAAGGTAAGCTCTTCCTGTTGCAGTGTCTGTTGTAGTTTCTGGGAGTTATGTTCCAGCCTTTACAATTGCAATTGCTAGACCAGAAAGTGCTTTGCCCACTATTTACATTATAGGAAAATTGGATAGTGCTCTTGCCCCTAGTCCTATTGTGGGAGTAGGAGTCTTTCCTCTGGCCGTTGAGAGTTCAGCCATTGGAGTGCTTCGTAGGCAGTGCTTTCTCTTAGTTTGAAGGCTCTAGAGCAAGAAAAGAGGTAGGCAAGCATATCTTATTTTAAAAGGCTAGTTTTCAAGCTCTTAGATTTCTTATTTATTTCGGCAATGAATGAAGTAAGTAAGCAAATGATAGAGCTTAGTCTCTCTTTACTTTGATTAGCCCCTACTAGCGTAGTATGAGTTCTACGTTAGTAAACGAAGAATTGGGTGATATAAAATCCTCTTTTTTTTTTTCGATTTAAGGGCAGTGAAGCAGTGGTAGATCACAGTGAAGCAGCGGCAATCGCCGAAATGGATTCGTAATGGTTGATTGATGAACCTCATAAAAGAACCGTTTTGCACGATTCTTCGACTCCCATCTGAAACCATTAGATTCCGAACGTGTTGGAAATAAAAGAAGAAAAACCCTTACTAGCATGAAAGCGTGAGTCAGCTTCCCGGTAGGTCGTGCTATGACACCGGCACCAACAGTAGATGAACGTAGTCAAATACTTTTTTACTATCCTTCTGATTAATCTCATTCATGTTGGAATAACTTTTGGAAGATGCTTCCAAGGGCAGTTAGCCTAGATAGAAAACTCCACCGGGGGACTATACCACATAAAAACGAAGGGGTTCCGACTCCCACTCGGGTTCCATCAGCAGATTAAGTTAGGTTGAGACCTCCATCGATTTGAGTTTTCATACGGCTTTCAGGCACAGCAAGATCTGAGTGAGCTGCATCTGGTTAATCGCCTAAGTAAGTAGTATCTAACTCCGAAGGGGAAAGCCCTAATTGTTCCGATCTATAACCACTGGAGGCCTATGATCGAGCTACTTCTGCTCCTACACCTTCTTCAATTGAGCTGTCATAGAATAGTTCTTTCTCGACGAAATGGAAATAGGGTCTACCGGGAAGCTGGTTTAGGATGTCTTTGCATTCCTACCACTATCGAGTCGAGTAAGAAAACAGCATGCTAAGAGCCGTGAGTGGCTTACTAGACTCCTTTCGAGGGTTGACCGCCTAAGCTTTGAAATAGAGCTTCTCGCACATGCCTCGACGTCGTCCTTTTGCATCCATCTAATCGTCCAGCTACAGATTTGAATGCAAAGAGTAAGGCGCAGCGGTAGAAAAAAGGCACTTTATGAGGGCGAGCAAGTCATGAGATCAGCATTATAACGGTCGTTTATGCGTCACTTCGAGTCTCAACAGGCTCGCTCGTAACGGTTCCAATGTTAGGATTTGGGCGCTCTAGCCAAAACGAATCCTATTTCGGCTATTACCTTCTCAATAGCTCGTACCCCTGTTTCCCACTTCGCTGCTTCTATTTCATAGCCTTTGGTGCCTTCCACGTCTCGGTGAAGAGATAGAAACGACTTTCTTTCAACTTTGGTGCCTTTAGCCAAACCAGCTGCAGAAGCTGTAGAATCTCTGGGACACCTCTCCTTCCCCTTTTCTTTCAGGGAAGAATGGCATAATTTCTTTAACGACCTTTTTCAGAGCTTCCGCTCAACTCATGCTTCTTCATGAATACTTTTTACCTTCGCTTGACAACAACTATAAGCTGTAAGCCACGGTTAAATACTGAGGCTTTTCACTCAAGAGTTCTTGCCAGTAGTACGATAAGGAAGATTAGAATCGAACTGGCATATGGGGGCAAATTAGCCCTCTCTCCCGCCAAGAGGAGTCGCTTTGGTTAGGTTGGAAAAGCCTTCCCTTCCTACATCTGAGGGTCCGCAGGGGGGACCGTAAAGAGGGATCCACTAAGGGTTGATTTTGCCCTTAGTAGATCGTGACGGGGTTCATCGTCCTCCTTATTCGAGTTCTACTAAATCAATGGTGGAATACGCCCCTAGGGGAGCACCCCGAATTGAGTGGTAGACTCACTTAGCACCATTACTACGATAATGGAACCTAGCAAGACTGCCAGCGCCGCAGCCCCGCCCCGATTAGTAGCAGCCGCTTCACCTATCTCTTTTTTTATCCCAAGTGGGTTGAAAGAATCTCCCCCTAAAGGTAAAGTAGCGTCGCTAATCTGAAGCTGCTCAACGGCAACAAATTTTTCACTACACTGGGATTGATGGCTGTCCAGGGAAAGTAAAAAACCGACTGTGGAACCTCGGCCCACCATGCAGTAAAGCCTATAAGTAGGCAAATAAAAAGTACAAACCTTATGTCTCTGAGGTAGGAGTAGATAATAGCTTCAGAGAGGGAGAAGCTCTTTATCCTAGAAGAATGGACGGAATGTCTTTCATAAGGAATCGCAGGAATATGCGACGATTTTTTCCAGGAAATCCCCAACGCAAACTATGCCCTCTTTTATATCGAATCGATCATAACCACTACCTACATTCCACGAAATTGTGCACCACAAGTAGGAGCTAATAAAAAGACCTGCGATCCCATAGAAAGACATCACGATCCCTTGTGGAAAAAAAAATGATTTTCTCAAGACCCCGCGTTCTTTGATCAATCTGGTAAAATCTAAAGAGTGGTGAAGTGCTTGGCTGAGGACCAACTTGATTTATTTTTGAGTGCAGAAATTCACAAGCTGCGGATCCATCTACACTACAAAGAAACACCAGCAAGAATTGCATTGCCTAATGCTTCCCGACCCGGCTCATTCTATCACTGAAACTATCTATGCGGGGATGCATTAACATCTTATTCCTTTGTTAAGCAGACAAAAAGAGTTGTAACAAGTGCCAGTTCGCCTCATCGACTTGTTGCTGAGAAGTGAAAGACATTCACATTGAGGTCTCGCATGGGAGTTGATCTTCAGCCCCCTGTCTATCTATTTTGGGAGTGGTAGTGCGCGAACCAGAAAATCCGCCTCAAATAGCTCCTGATCGAGTCACTTCAGAAGCTTCTATTCGCTTACTTCGTAACCTCACGGAAAGCCTCAATCGAGCCGCTCCCGTTCCACTACCAGAACAACACACCTTTGGTGCCTCCGCCGCATAGCTTGCAGTCGAACACAATATCTTTGGCTCCTGTGATGCTACCTTTCTTCAGAACCTTGGGCACCTCGACTCCCCCAATTGATTGGGATTGGCTTCGTAATCCTTACTTGGAGTTTGGAGTACTCCATTCCTTTCAATCAGGCAAAGCAATCTTTCTCAATAGGCACCAAAGGTGTGGAATTTTTTCAAATATCACAGGGTCATATGAGTGAATCGTTTAAAGTGGACTTTCTCATTAGGGTGGAATGGATAAAATGAACTTTCTCAGTAGGGTGAAACAGCTAAAGTGCGCTCTGTCAATAGGGGGAAATGCACTTTGTCAATAAAGTAGGAGGGGCAGAGTGAAAGCATGCCCTTATCGCGGGTAAAGTAAACTTTGTCAATAGGGGAAAGTGGACTCTTGTCAAGTGAGTTACATCGGTTTATGAGCGTAAATGCGATTATTTTAATTTCTTTCAGAACCTTTGTCAATTGTTGTTGTTCTGCCCGAGGATAAATTTTAACAAGCTACCGCTGACTTTATTGCTGAATTTATCCCAATGGAGAGTGCAAATCCACACCGATGCACCGCTGATACACCGGCACTAATCCTTCCAGTATGGGAACTATATGTTGATGGCTCTTGCAATAACCAAGACAGTGGAGCAGGAATTGTCCTTATTGACCCTGATGATAATTCTTACGGCCCTTCGCTTCGCTTCAAACAATACCGCTGAATATGAGGCACTGATCGCCGGTCTCCAGCTAGCCAGGGATATGGGAGCTACCGATATCAATAGAATCAGTGATTCTCAATTGTCAATCAGGTCACCGGTAGATTCAATGCTAACGAGTCACGGCCCGGTTAGCAGGAGCATTACTTAACCGGTTCAATGGACACCAGATACCGAGACTGAAGCACGTGCTGCTGCATTGGCTAAAGCTGCTACGACAGCACCACCAGAGGTTCTGAAAGGACCATTGATTGAAACATTGGAAACTCCTACTATCTTATCTCCAGGCCTTTCTCTGAAATCTTCACCACTGAAGTTCAACGAGAGCCATCTTGGATGGACCCCATTGTTAATTTTCTCAAGAATGTTTGCCTGCTGATGAAACGGCTGCCTCACGCATACGCCATAGGTCTGCTCTATACATGCTACGTGATGGCCAACTATATCGCAAGGGACAATCTTTCCCATCCCTTAAGTGTCTTACACCGGCAGAGGAACTGAAGGGGCGAAGGACAAGGAACCAGACGAAGCGGAGCGAGAGAAGGACAAGGATAGGGCAAAAGTACTCGACGTTAAGAGAGGATCTGAAAAGAGCTCGACCAGCGGGAGAGGAAGTGAACAAAGTGAACTGGAGACTGACAGCAGCCAGCATTTCAAACAAGACTGACAAGGATAGGTTGTGAAGTGGGCGATACATAGTGGCAACCACTCAGGGGCACGAGCACTAGCTTTCAAAGCACTACGTACCGGTTACTATTGGCTGTCCTACTTACCATGCTTTCCATGCCATGTGCTTCCTCCAATACTGGAACTGGGGCTGCCCTATATAGTCAAGCACGTTCCTCACCCTCGCTAGCCTCCTTCGCCGTGCTGCCATCCATCCACTCGACTATCCCGCTCGCCTAGACATGCTTTCATTGTTTGGCTTGCTATTAAGAATGGCAAGTATAAACTTAAAAAATGGGATATCATTCCTCAGGCTAAGTCTTTGATGTGTAATGACCCTATTGAAACTATTGATCACCTGTTCTTTTCTTGCCCGGTGGCTAAAGGAGTAGGGGCCACGGTCTATAACCAATGCTGCAAGGTCCCCGGGGTGTTGGGAGAGTGAGCTTTTGTGGGCTGCTAATCAGTTTAAAGGCAAAGGCTTTCCTTCTTTGGTTAGGAAAATTGCGTGGGGTGCTACCATCTACCATATTTGGAGAGAGAGAAATGCCCGCTTGTATAAGACTGAATACAAATGAAAGGCACCGAAGGCACTGAAAGTGTAAAAGATGATGTGAGATTTAGGTGTGCCTCCATTCCTAGCATTCGAGACGTTGGTGGGATCTTATCTTCACCATGAATGATCCTACGGGCGAACATCTCATGGCACACCATTGATCAATAAGATAATAAAGGATAAATAGAATAGACGGAGATACCCCCCATTCCTATCAGCGTGAAATTAAAAAAAAGAAGTCCTCTCCTCCGCCCTCTCTGTCCCTGGCTTCTACTTTCACATACCTTCTGGCCTCAGTCGTTGACTTTGCCCCTTCCGCTCCTCCATTTAAAAAGAAATTTAGTAGTTGTTCGCTCCTGAACGAAGCTATTGGGACAGCGGCTTTGATAGCGCTTTCTCAATGAGATATATCATATCGCGGTAGAGCCCCTTTTGAAAAATCCCTCTCTGGTGTCATCTACTGGCTGACTGCGCAGCCTTACTATGGCTTTTAGAAAGCAAGATCCCCTCCGTTTATCACTCTATAGAAATAACATCCCATACATACTTGCTTGCCCTAATCGAATCTTATCCCTTACTCCATCCCCTGAAGGAGCGTATCCTTTTTCATCTAATGCCGTCTTTTCCAACTCCCTTTCTTCCCGTCTCAGTCATCTCATCTCTCTTACCTGAACATAGAAGATAAGGGGTTAGCGAGACTGACTCCCCTTATGAGCCCGAAAGCCATATGAACGAAAGCAGGCAAAAAAGTAAACTAGACAAAAGGGTACCACTCCATAAGAACAGATTCACCAGGCACTCGAAATTCTCAAATCCCTGGACGTGGGGAAATAGAAAGGAAAGAGCAGACTTTCTTACTTTCGAGGCATACTACTATCTAAGTTTCTCTCCTTTGACGGTCAGATCGATCCCTTATTGAATTGAAGGGAATTCTTCTCGGAGTTGGGGTTATCTCCATTCTCTTTATCGATGAATAAGGGAGTCCGGCAGGAGACAAAGAAGATTAATGAAAAGGCCTGCCTTTCACTGCGGTGTCAAAGATGTCCTGCTCTTTCACTGCCTTACTTTGCTTCGCAACCTCTCTAGCCCGGCATTCAAGCCCAGGAAACTAACTATTCTTCAACGCTTCCTTTATCGATTTTTTTTGTGTTCCATGAATAAAGAAAAATAATAACTCCCTTCTCCAAGTCGCCTTCGAGTTCTTATCAAGCTCTGACATCGTGTACGGAAGTTGTAACATGGGAAAACCAAAGAAAACACAATTCGTTTGACCGGTGGTGACCTATAGCTCTCTCCTTGCACTCCGCTCATTTATCATGAGCCTCACCGCATCTAGATATAATTCACTGCTCGGATTCTTTAATTGGTTTAGAAGAACGCACAGATCCTCGCGAGTTACTTTATCTGACACGCTGACCTTTTTTTTGAGCTACGGTTTGGGCAACGTCCCACCAGTCGTATTGTTCACGAGGATGCATACCTTCGCAATACGACTCGAGAATGATAGCAGCCTTTTGCCGCAAAGTATCAGACGTGTCCATCGGATGCGCCTGTGGCAGGTCGACTTTAGCCAAAAAGTCGGGGATTTCTGGCTGGGTCTGGGTGCGCTTCTTTACCCATTTTTTGAACCCAGCGACGCAGGGCAAGATCGTATTTTCGCTTGCGGGAAAAGGCAGTAGCAAGATCCTGCAAGTAAAAAGAACCGTAAAGGTAAGAGCCGGGCAGCCCTGTTTCTTTATGGATTGCGCTAAGAGTCGAAGGGCGCTGAAAGATAGTAAAGACTTATTTAACCAATCTTTCCAACCACTTGTTAGTTCGTTATACCCCTCGCAATCCATTGTTTCAAAAGGTTGTGCCCCGAAGCCCAAGTCAAGTTCAGTCATCGAAATGAAGATAACCCAGTCCTTAAGGACAGAAAGAAGATAAGTAAACAGTGGAACGAGATAGGCAGAAAGAACATTCATTAGTGGAGAGGCATAGTCACAACTAGTGTCAATAGCGAGGTAGAGTCCCATCCAAGGTTGGGTTAAACAAAGAGCGATCAGAAGAGTCCAGAAAACGAGACGTAAGATTTGTTCCAGATTCCTTTTACTGACAGAATTGGGCATTGTATTTAGTTTCCTAGTATGAGGGCTGTTTTGGCTTTGGGTAGTCTATGTATACCTTCTACCCTGGAGTGCCTCGTTTCCAGTTTGTCCTGACCAGTAAGGCAGGGGGGCTACCCTGCTGTTATTGGAGGACGATCGACCTACCTAAGTTTTGACTAGTCGGTTACCCGCTTGCCCTCCGGATAGCCGCTTAACTGTTCACTATACTTCCTCCCCCCCCCCCGCAGGAATGCCTCCATTCCCATCCCATCCTTTATGATCTCTGGCTATGATATATTCCCAGTGCAGAAGCATATTCATGCAGAATACTCTTCTACCTAGAAGAGGATATAAGGTCATTTTCTCATCAGTGGGCGTGATACAGATACTCCTCTATGCGACTTTCAGGGAGGGGGAACAAAGCCCCGGATTTAAAAGTTCAGCCCGAGTATCTTTTACCTATCTAAGCACATAGCCAACTAGAAAACTCATCCGCTTGTCAGGTGTAATACTCACTCGTAAATGATTGGTGTCAGAATTTTTCACTGATCAGGTGTGATCAGTCTCATCCGTGTAAGAATTCGGAATTCCTCTTCCAACTTTTCCCGAAATGGGCGTTATGGCAAAGAATAAGAAGAAAACTAAAGGAGAAATTTGTCCAATAGTAACAAATGGTGCCTCCACAGGTTGACATCCGATCCAACCTAGTAGTACGCAATCCGCCAAAAGCAACCAAAATATTGCTTGGTGAATAGGGCGAAAACTTGAACTACGCACATACATACTTTTAAAAAAAGGTAAAGCCAACAGACATATAAAAACTGGTGCTATTGCGGCTACACCTCCCGCTTTGTCAGGTATACTACGAAGAATGGCATGGATCGGTAGGAAATACCATTCCGGCACAATATGAGGCGGGGTGGGCATCGGATTAGCAGGTATATAATTGTCGGGATGCCCCAAAACATTAGGAGCATAAAAAATCCAAATGGAAAAAAAGATAGCAAAAGCTACCCAACCTACTAGATCCTTTACATAAAAATAAGGGTAAAAAGAAATTTTATCCATCTCTGAATGTACACCCAATGGATTATTGGATCCATATTGATGCAATGCGGCCAGATGAAGAAGACTGGCGCCTACTAAAATAAAGGGGAGTAAATGATGAAGACTAAAAAAACGATTTAAGGTGGCATTGTCCACGGAGAAACCGCCCCAAAGCCAAGTCACTATGGTATCCCCTACTACAGGTATGGCGCTAGCTAAGCTTGTAATTACTGTAGCTCCCCAAAAGCTCATCTGACCCCAAGGTAGTACGTATCCTGTAAAAGCTGTCACAATCATTAATAGGAAGATTACAACTCCGAGACACCAAACAAATTCCCTAGGACTGCTATAACTCGCATGATATAGACCGCGAAAAATATGAAGGTGAACCACAATGAGAAACATACTTGCCCCATTAGCATGCATATAACGGAGCAACCAACCCCCTTCAACATCTCTCATAATGTGTTCTACGCTGTTGAAAGCTAGATCCACATGAGGTGTGTAATGCATAGCTAAAAAAACCCCAGTCACTATCTGAATGACTAAACAAATACCAGCTAACGGACCGAACCCCCACCAATAACTAAGATTGCTCGGGGTTGGATAATCTATCAAATGTTGATTTAGTGTGGAGTATATAGGTTGTTTAAGAAGAGAGAATCGTTGGTTCCTTATAGTCATTTTTATTTCCTTATGGTTACAATTCTAGTTCCCTCACCCTTTTAGCGGGGTATATTTGGAAAGCGGTTAAAGTAACTCTCTCCAACCTTTTCTATCTATCCGGGCGCATTGGTTTTTCCAACGAAAAAATGGATTTAATCTGAGTAATGGGCCTCTAAGAAGCTCTGTAACGAGCTTTTGGCTTTGCTGTACGTACGCAAGGGCTCTGAAGCCGCAAGCGCATCAATCTCGGAGGCAGATTTTAAATCTACGTCCAAACTCAAGGCCATCTTTTCGGCCAAATCATGAAAATCGGCCTCGAATCAAAAGTCTTTCTCCTTTCGCTACGATCTTTCTTCTCTTATGAAATTTCGAGATCAAAAGAGCGCTCCTAAAAGCAGCCTTTCTCTTATCCGCCAAAGGCTCTTATTCTTTTACATACGTAATTAGAGAAGTGAACCCCGTTCTGTTCTGAGCTAGAAACTCTTAGTTTTCGTATGATTAGATTGAGCGGTGAACCAAAACATAGTCCGACTTGCATGTGTTAAGCATATAGCCAATAGCTTCTTAGCCAGTAGTCTTTCTGAATGTGATAGCTGAGAACTGTGATTATTCGCTCGATCAACTCTTGCCATCACGCTCTGGCTTTAGCATCTGCCGAGCACATCTAACCGCAAATCGAAAACAGTGCCTGGATTTCAATTGGATACCCTTATTCTCTGTTCCAGGTACAAGTCAAGTTTATCCCTTTCTTAAGTTCTTAAAGTGGGTTAAATGCTCTTATTTTGCATTCGTCCCCTACTCCGATTGAGTTACCGTGGTTGTACCGTGTTGAAATACCGTTCATGTCCGTGGACCATTCACTGAAAGGATAGTCATTAATAGTCACTTCAAGTCTGTTTATATCACTATCTTATTCATCTATGATTGACATAGGGATTTATTGAATCATTGTCATTGGGCATTTAATGATAATATTCTCAAGTACAATTTCTCCTCCCTAAAACTTTCTGCCTTTGCTTCGCAACCTTGCTAACAAGAAATGATCTATTTCGACATGTACGGAAGTTCGTGAACCCGCAGCATCAAATCAAGTGGAAATGAGTCAACTAAATGACTATCTGAAAGGAGGGACTGAAAGGAGAGGGGTTTACGCTACTTACTACTAGTGACGCATTGTTGATTTCGTTAACGCTACAACCGAATGCTTTATAGAAGTAATGGCAGGTGAATTAGTAGAATTTGAAGAAGGTACGATAGGCATTGAATTGCCTACAAAAGGAAGTTGCTGTCGGTATGACAAGACCGCCGTGATATTCAACCCTTCTCGAATGTGATCCCAACTGCTCGTAGCCATAGATAGTCAAAGCTGAGGGGAAAGCTGCAGTCGTTCCTTACGGATGAGACAGCCCCACTCTCTTGATTGCTGTCTGGCTTTGCTTTGTTGGTTGCTTTCTTCTTTCAATTGACTGCTCTGGTTCAGAAACTTTCTCCACATTGAAAGTGAAACGAAACATGTAAAGTGACGAGATATAGTTTGTGATCTTGAGTCTTATTCTTTTTTCGTCGAGATTGCCTCGGTAAATGTAGAAGATCGAAATAGGAGATCTATAGTTTGAAACCATTCCACTAGTTATCGAAAAGGACATCTGCTCTTTTCTAGGGTGCTCCCTCATTGATACGAAAAATTCTCCCTCGTGGTGAAGATGCCAGCCATTTGACCAGTTGGCCAAGTCAAAAAATCCTACCCATACCACCTAATCCCGAGAAAGGGAAAGGCTTAGGCGTATTCCTTAGGCCTTAGCTCTTGTCACTGAGAATGGAATGTTGGAGAGGCCCATATACTTTGTTGAGGTCACTGGTGCTACTGTGATGCCATCGCCTAAGTCCTGCTTTCCTAGGGCATTCTCTTTAGCCCTCTAGTAAAGCCTTAAATAGATTAGGGTACTCCGCCTCCAATAGTGGCTTCTTTCAAAATTCTCTGGGCGAAAAGAATGTTCTCTTCTTCCACACTCCTCCAGCTGGTAGGCATCTGAAGCTTTCCACTTCATCTCACTCTCCGTTGTTTGCTATTCAAGAAGAGTTCACTTTCCGAGGGCTTCTCTCTTTGTTTCCTAAGTCGACCCAGAGCGATAGATAGGCAGAGGATCGTGGTTGTATGCTTTCGAAGGCCCTTTCTATTTTCTTTTTCGCTGTGAAGAGAGCCTTAGGAGTAAGTTGAGTTTGGTCTCCCGCTGCGATTGGCCGATAGTGATGAGAAGACTGCTAAGTCAAGAGCAGGCTTCAAGGTCCCGAAGTTGCTAAAGTCACGAGGTTGTGATGCAGGTTTTGACTCTGTTGATAAGGTACTTAGGGGAATTCGATAGAATGAGGGAGAGGAATTCAAGGATAGCCACCCGGGAAGGAAGGCTGTGAGGCGCATTCTAGTGTGAATAAAGATGGAGCTGCTGCGGCTGGCTCTTATTGAGGTCACTCTATGTAGATGTGCCCAATCAATTCTTCTTATATATTTGATTGATAGCTTTTTAGTGAAAGGTAGCCAAGGAGTTAAATATAGGGCTTTGAGGTTCAGGATCGTAAAGTGGGCTGGTGCCTTAGTGAAAGTTAGTGTATTTAAGTAAGTTTTAGTGCCCGGTAGTTCGGAAAGGTGGAGAGGATAAAGATAGTTCAAGGTAGGGCGGATCAAAAGTCTTTAAGAAAGAACATAATTTGCACATTTAGTGGAAGTAGCTCCTTCATTAGGATGATGGAGTTGCGGCATGCTATTATGGTTTTGTAATCTAAGGCCTAAAAGAAGTCTGCGATCGAGACCTGAGAGGATGCTAGTCAAAAAGTCCTGCCTCAAGTAATAAGGAGCTCGACTATAATAGGGGTCGCCGATCTCGGTGACTCTCTTTGTGTTAAATCTTGCTTGTTCTATGCGCATTTTATAGAAGAAGGAAGGAATAAAAAAAAGGGATTTAAGAGGGGCCTAGCAAAAGGAAGAGGTCTGAGAGGGTTCTTGCCGGCCGCCATCCTTAGTAGAATGAGCGAGTCTCCAGGGCCCCTTAGGGAGAAGACGAGCAAGAAGTGACTAACTTAGCTGGTATGGGAGAATGGCTTTCATAGAAGAGATGACTTGACCAAGGCAAGTAACCCGCGTAAGATGAAAGGCTCAAGGCTTGACCTTAGAGAGAGGGAAAGTATTTGCTTCTATCTTCTCATGCTGCTCGACCGGGAGTTTGGAGCTTTCCTGCTTGTGAGTGAGGTTAGAGCGCTAACTAGACCAATTGGATTCTACTTTTACTTAAAGGACTCTCTTCCGATTCTGTGCTCTATGAGTGATCAACCGTGTCCCTTTGAGTAGTTAAAACATCAAAAAAAGCAGTGGGCCCAACAGCTAGTCCCTTCTTCCGCTCGACTTATCCTATTAGAACTTCACCTTACGTCGTAGCATCAGTGGGTGGAGTCTCTTAAGTGGAGCTCCTGGCTTAGAATGGAGCCTTAGGCTCCTCCTTCCTTAGAATCTGGGTTACGTTCTGAGAATGAGTGAGTTTAAGAATTCTACTAAGGGAGGCTCTCAATAGGTTGGAGGTCAAGGGGATGGAATGCTCGATCTCAGGGAAAGGGTTAGAGGCTCATTCTTTACTCTTGGTTGTACCGTTAACTACTTGAAAGTAGTTGTACAACCAATTCTTACTATTAGTGAGAGAAGATAGTGGGACTCAAAGTCAATCCGTTATGGTTTAAGAATGCTTTCTATCACTAATATGTCAATCCCTATGCCAATCATAGATGAATAAGATAGTTGGTTAGTTAACGCTACAACCAGTGGAATGCTTTCTATATAGTGAAGTGAAGAACTTGCTTACGACGATCATCCTGTCAATATAAGTCACATGGGGAGTGAATAAAAGATTTATTATTCTTCTTTACTTTACTAGTCTCAATTGAGATTGTTGTTATGTTGTTCTACCCACCAGTAGAGGAGAAATTGTACAAGAGTCAAATATTCAGGAGCGCTTAGCAACAAGAATTGCCATCGCTTAGTAATAAGATTAAACGGTTGAATCGGTTATAGCAACAGAACAACAAGTCAAGCTATAACAACTTGGTTGTAAAGCGTAATGTATTGACATACCGTTCATAGAGATTCAAAGCACGTAAAGACCACTTATGATATTTAGAATAGAAGCTTCTGAAGATCCGGATCGCACTCTAATGCAAAGACAAGAGCTAAAAGTTCTTTTTCTGTAGTGGAATAATTTAATTGAGCATCATTAAATGTTCTAGAAGCATAATAAATAGCATGGGGCTTCTTGTCTTGCGCTCCAACTGCGTAGTCAGAGGCGTCACACATGAGTGGAAGGGACCAGTCAGGGGGGGCAGTGGTGAGCAACTCCTTAAGCTTCTCGAAAGCAGCCTTGCATTCCCCATCAAAGACAAAGGCAACGTCCTTTTGCAAGAGTTTTCACAAGGGTCTTGAGATTTTGGAGAAGTCCTTGATAAAGCGTCTGTAGAAACCTGCATGTCCAAGAAAAGATCTCCCTGGGTAAGTATCTAATGGAATCTACCTTAGCCTTATCAACTTCTATACGAAAGAATGTGCCCTAAAACTATGCCTTGTGTCACCATGAAATGAGACTTTTCCCAATTAAGCACAAGATTAGTTTCAATGCATCTTTCCAAAATGCATTCTATCTTACTTAAGCATTTCTCAAAATCCTTTCCAAAAACAGAAAAATCATCCATAAAGACTTCAATAATCTTTTCAATATAATCAGAGAAAATGGAAAACATGCATCTTTTAAACCTGGGGCGTTGCAAAGCCCAAATGGCATTCTACGATATGCAAAGGTTGCCCTTTTGGGCAAGTGAAGGTAATCTTCTCTTGATCCTCTTGAGCTATACAAATTTGGTTATATCCAGCCATCAAGAAAACAATAAAAAGAATGACCAGCTAACCTTTCAAGCATTTGATCGATAAAGGGTAAGGGAAAGTGGTCCTTCCTTGTTGTGGCGTTGAGCTTTCTGTAGTCGATGCGGACTCTATGTCCAGTCACCGTCCTTTGTGGCACAAGCTCGTTCTCTTCATTCTTCACTACGGTAATCCCACTCTTCGACGGCACTACTTGCACAGGTGAGACCCATCTACTATCAGAGATAGGGTAGATGACCCCACAATCCAAAAGTTTGATCACCTCCTTCTTTACCACATCCATCATGTTCGGGTTGAGGCGTCTTTGGGCCTCTACAGTAGGTCTAGCTCCAGAAGTATTCTGTGGACACATCTTGTTGGGCTTATTCCCTTGATATCCGCCAAAGTCCATCCAATAGCGGTCTTGTGCTTCCTCAAAATAAAATTTTCCTTCTTGCTCCTTAGTGAGATTTGAAGATACTGGCAAGGTTTCGTTCTCTCCGCATACTTCAAGTGATCAGGTAAGGGCTTCAACTCAAGGGTAGGTGCCTGTGAAGGGACAGGTTTGTTAGTAGATAACTTAATGGACGAGGTTTACCATACTGTGGCGTTGACTCAAGGAGAGCCACTCTTTCAAACACTTTCTCGTCCATCATGTCATCCAAATAGTTCCTCATTGGGACGTCTTCCCGAGTATCCAAGTCCTTTCTCAATTGTGGTGAGTAGGGTATCCTCATTCATGACCTCGATAATTTTCTGAGCAAGAGAGTCTGTCAGTTGAATTAATAGTATAATCTTTAGTTAGAGGATACCTCATAGCTTCAAAGACGTTGAAGCTCTTCATCATTAAACTCCATTGTTAGGGATCCATTGTATATATCTATCTTTGTCCTAGCAGTCCTCATGAATGGACGTCCCTGGAGCGGAAATGCAGACATAAAAGTCCGCAGGGAATATCAAGCTATTGACCTGCACAAGGACATCCTCAACATAGCCTTTCGGATAGGCAGACGATCTGTCAGCTAATTGGATAATCACATTATCAGTTTTAAGCTTTCCTAAATCTAAAGATGCATAAACACTATGAGGCATAACATTTATGGATGCACCTAGATCTAGCATAACATTCTCAAATTTTCTTTTACGGATAGAAAAACTCCCTGGGTCCTTAAGCTTTTGGGGTAGCTTTCTCTGCGGAGACGCTTTCTAACATTTTAACAACTTCTTTCTCACGTCTACGTCTTCTAGTTGTGCAGAGCTCCTTCAAGTACTTAGCGTACTTAGGGATTTGAGTAAGGCACTCAATGAGGGTTCACTTGCACCTTCTTAAAGATCTCCAAAATTTCCTTCGGAACCTCTTCCTTCTTAGACTTTGCAAATCTCTTTGGAAATGAAATAGAAGAAGATGGATTAGCAATAACTGAACTTTGAAAGTTAGGATCATTACCTTTAGGAGGTTCAGGGGGTCCTTGTGTCTCAATCTTTGAAGTGGCAGGGTCCTTCTCAATTTCCCTTTTAGAAGACTCAACGTCTTCCTCTTCTTCTTGGGCCACTTGGGACTTATTTTTCTTCTCCTGGATCAACAAGTGCACGTCCACTTCTAGTTGTGACGGCTTTAGCAGGCTTGATGGCCTTCAATCTTGCTTATCAAACCGCCCATTTCTTCCTTCAGCTCAGAAATATCCCTACTCTGATTCTCTTGCCCTTCAATAAGTGCTTTAGTTGACCTTGCTAGGGCTTCCAACATCATCTCCTATCTAGGGATGTTCTCTTGATAAACCTGAGGCCTTTGAGACAAACCCTGTTGAGCATAGCTTCCTTGAACATAGCAAGCTTCGTCTTGAGCCATTGATTGTCCATGAATGGTGAGCACTTGGCCCACTAGAGAGGTAAGCCTATCAACCTTCCGATCCAAGAACTTTTTTATCCCCAACTTGAACTTAACGAGCATTTTCGGGGGCTAGCCCGCTTCCCATTACTCAAGAGGGAAATTCCTCGCACATAATTAAGGGAGCCATTGAAAGGTGACTGAAACACCAGAAACGGGGACTACCCGAGCTAATGATAGAGGCAAGAACACTTTTCGAAAAAACCAACCTCACAGATCCCACTCAATCTTTTACACCGATGTATCGTACTCTCTCGACCAGGTCATCATAAGAAAAGACTGCTAAATCTTTCCTAAATGAGAGAAGGAGGGAAGGCGCGCTACAACTAACACATAACAGCCAGCGGAAAAACGCTAGCTACCTAGGCTAGCGCGCAATGGCTTTCTCTGATAGGGGCTCGCTTCTTCAAGCGTAGCCCAACCTATACAAGGTGCTGCTCGCTTTCTCTCAGCCACTAGTGGCTTATGTAGTGGTCGGCATTCCTACGTGCTCCTCCTTGCCCCCATCCAAAGGTGACCTCTGGGTGTTGTCGTGACGCTTTGGTTACGAAGGTTGCCGGGGTCTAGGTTTATGGATGGATTCAGTCAGCGAAAGTCCCTCAAACCCAATCAATATCAACAACATGGCGTGACGCTTGGTTGATTTTGTCAGAAAAGAAAGTAGGTTTCGGGGGTTCATTGATTAGTACACCTCCGGTGCTGGTAAGGTCGGGACCGTGGTCGTCCGTCTCCGCTTTGCCGGCCGATAAGATTTCTGAGATTGACCAGCCAGCTGGGTTGGTTTGGCTATTCCTTTATATTGAAAAGGAGTCCGCTGTCTGCGCGAGTCACCTTCTTCTAGGCTTCGCTGGACGACACGGCATTCTCGTTTAAATATAGGCCGGCCGTACTTGTGATGGTTCCCAAGGATCCAATATGACCACTTAGGTCTACGTTGCCACGATATTGTTCTATGGAAGCGGGCGGGCAGAAGTTCGGCCCGGTTTTTTTGGTGTCGTAGGGAAGGGATTGACCTTTCTAACGCATATTCAGTCGTACCGGCATGGCCCCACTGATTTGTTTTCGATCGGAGCATCAAGCAACGCAACCCGGTTCTACTTGACTAAGCCCCGTGCTCGTCCAAGGAGGGAGTTTGCTTTACCCAACTCCCTTTTTGATAACAAGGCGGAAACCCCCGCCCCGACATTCATTAGTTTCAAATGAAGAATGAAGAGTACCCTGCCCCAGAAAGCACCTACTCCTATAAAAAGAAAAAGCGCTACTTTACTAAACAAGCAAGAAAGCCCTTTCTATTATATTAGTAAAGCGCTAACGAGCAAGAAAACGGATGCGCGTTAGCGCAAGGGCTTTCGCGCAGCTCAATCCCTTTCTTTGTTCTATAGTAAGGGGGCTTTTCAATAAGGCTCGCGTAGGGGCGCTTACGTTTTTTGGCTTCCCTAAAATAGAATATTGAAAAGTTGGTAAAGACCCACCCCTTGTTTCAGTCAGAATGAGTCCCCGGGACCCCGGGACATTGGCTTCCGCCAACAGTGGACTATTAAGGATCGCATCCCGCGCATATTCTACATTATAGCCTGCAACTGATTCAGCTTCCGCTTCTGGGAGATCAAACGGAGCTCGATTAGTTTCTGCTAGACGAGAAATGAAGAACATAACCAATACAGGGAACAAGGGAATACCGGACCATATCTGCTTTTGCGCCATGACAATCTCACTCGAATTACGGGGACCTACACATATTAGTACAGTATACCGGGGTCCCCGGCCGGAACCACACGTGCAAGTTTCCCTGCATGTGGCTCGTCCGTGCTTTCGCTATTCCGAGGCGCTGCCTGTGACTCAGCATGGGAGAAGGGGGCGGAACTGCGCACTTTCGTGTTCAGAGCATTGTCCGAGTGAATAGGCACCGCCTACCAAGCAAAGCTTTCTTGAAGAGGCTGGGCTGGTTTCTTTTCGGCGCCCGTCTTTTATTTACATGTTTTTTCAAGGCAAGCCCCAGGAAAGTATAGGTTGGCTCCCAGCTCCATCTCGGCCGGCATCCCGCTCTCGGGGGGTCCTGGAGCGAACTACTCATTGCTGTGTTGCCCGGTGAGGAGCATTGTTTTGAGGGAGGGAAAGCGTGGTTGACAAGCCACTTCGAGGGACTGGAGTGCTTTCATCAAATTATGCATGTGGGCCAGGCCATTCCCAGCCCAAGGGGTGGCCCGATTCGGCCTGGCCTGGTCTGGAAGAGATTCACATAGAGACTCTTGCTATCCGGGAATCTATTTCTTTCTATGTTAGCTAGCGGGGGCGGGCTTTCCCATGGTAGTCCCGCTGCGGCCTCTGACCGTCCGTCCCGTCTCATCTTGATTTGGCTATACTTGTATGTATCCACCCATGTTAGCCCCACATCACATGAGTGCCTTTTTCTAAAGACTAAAAAGGCACTCATCAGTCAGCTCGGCCCCTTTCCTATTAAGCTTTCCCGCCTTAAGAGAATAGGTCCCGTTCAAGCGCCCCGCCTTTATTCATCTATACCAGCTGCCACGCACGGCCCAATAGGAACGATTTCAGCGCCTCCCTCTAGATAAGAAGCGGAACGCGCCATCACCTACAGCCCTTTCCTCTGCCGGGGACTTCCACGAAATGAAAACGGGCGGCATCGTCGTATGCTCGACATTTGTTGCCCTGGTTTATCTCCCGGAGTACTCCTATGGCCGATCTGTCACCCAACCTACTTAAAGAACGAACCTAAAGGCTTAGCCCCGTCCCGTTTGGAGAATGACCCTTATGGCACGGCTTAGTCAGTTATTCTCGTAGTTCAGATAAGATTCGGACCGCCACTTCTCTGAAAGTATGGTTCTTGCCTCCCTCTCTCCTCCCTCCTCGGGCTCGTCCATTCGTTGGGCGATCCCTTGCTTTCACGTTCGAGTGTTTGCTCGTCGTTTAGGCCGGTGAGTGAGATTTCTGCTCATTGCAGTAACCTCCGGGGTTCTTCGCACCTGGATAGTACCAGGACCCTTGTGCCCCGGCCCTTGATCAGATAAAGCTGCCCGCCCTATGAACCACAACTAAAAATGAGCCTTGCGACGAGACGCGGACATTCCCCATGCTGCGGTTCCCTCCGGTCCGTTCCCGGGTTAGGTTAGGGGAACATCCGAGCGATTGCCTTCGCAGATCCAAACGCGCTCACAAGGCGCACAATAAGAATAAGACCGATAGAGACTTCATAAGGGACCATTTGAGCTGCAGATCGTAATGCTCCTAGAAAGGCATATTTAGAATATAGAGGAGTGAAAGTTCCCAACAATCAACGAGTTGATCATACCCTTCTTTGAACCGTACGAGCACGTCCTCTGTCACCCCCCCACCGCGCTTACGGCTCTATACCCCAACCCAACTAGCTCTGGCCCCCGGTCCTCCTTTTCTATTCCTCGGGGAGCGGACGGTGGGAGCATGGGGAGGGGCGGCATCTGCTTTTGACTGATAGAAAGCATCTCTCTTTTGTCCCCCCCCAAAAAACAATAGAGAAAGTTGTTCTTGCCGCGTCGGAGACATCTTTTATCTGAGGCGTCGTCCGGCTCCTCATAAATGATGTTAGGATCGGCCGGCTCGTTCTCGGAATCCTAAAATAAAACAGAGACAGAACGGATTGTTTCAATGACATATCTAATCAGACTGAATAGGATTTGAAGAGCTGTCACGATCATTCACATCAATTTCAGCAGGCAGGAAGGGCGCGGAAGCTACCGTTTCTAGAATGCAAGCAAGGTAGCTTGCTTACTCTCCTAGTAGCGTACGTTGGCGGCAAGGAAGGAGGCATTGGAAAAACTAGACCATACTAAAGTAAAGAGGCATTCGGGAAGCTACTAGTCGCTTCTGGCGAAGCTTATAGAAGGCCGACCGCTACATAGAGAGATCCATATACTATACCAGTCATGAGCGATAGCGAAGCCTAGAGAGGCGGAAGCAGTAGCTTCTAGGACGAAGCCGAGCCGATAGTCGGGCGAAGGAAGCGAGACCAAGCCGAGCCACTAGTGGAGTGGCGAAGGAGGCCTACTATACGTATACTGGATTAGTAACCGGTGAAATAAAAAAGAAAATAAAAAAGAAAGAAATTTCAGTGAACTATTGAACAGTGTGATTGATCAGACAAGTACCAAGGGCTTTCGGTAGACTTCTTTCATTTCCGAATTAGCTTGCGAAAAGTCCTTGCATTAGTATGAGTTCGTTGACCGCGTAAGGGCAATCCATCTTGATGACGAATTCCACGATAACAAGAAATAGAAATTAATCGTTCGATGTCTGCTCGTTCTCCCCTCTTCAATTCCCAATGAACAACATGATCTTGACCTATCATTTGTTCAATTTGGTCGATCTGATACTTAGTTAACTCTTTTATCTTTATGTTCCCACTGATACCTAATCGATAACGAACCTGAATGGCTTTTTTAGGTCCAATTCCATCAATTTTTGTTGAGGCAATTCTTACTTGTTCATCGGCAACTGATCTAGCTCCTGAAATATATGACATTCTTGATCCTTCCTTTTACTAGTCTTCTCGGCTGGAATCAAAAATGGGGTGTCTCCTCTCTGATGATCTTTTCTATAGGTAGAACTACTGTAAGCGGTCTAAGACCCTTATTTCTTCCAATTATGTTCTCGTACCATCAAGAGTCTTGTGGAGGAGAATTTCACACTTATCTCACAAAATCAGTTAGAAAGTGCGGGCCGCGGTCTCAAAATGGAAGTTTTTCGCCTCTCTGCTTTAAGATAGCGCAGAAGGTTTTTTAGGGCCGCTATGTTCGCATCGCCTGACTCATAATCGAAGTGGTCTCGTGCGATCTCATGCGCGGCCATCATTAAGTTGGGTCTGAGCTGCCCGCGGTTACAGAATCGCCCAGCCCCTTTGACTCTCTCTCTATTAAAAAAGCTTTCTGCATGCGCTGGCGCAGGTTTTTATTCCTTCTGCCCAAAACAACGTTCGACTTGCATGTGTTAAGCATATAGCTAGCGTTCCTTCTGAGCCAGAATAAAAATCAAAGAAAACTACAAGCAACTACATCAACAACCCGGGGGAAATTAACCGGTACGTCCTACCTACTAACGCTAATAAGGTTGAAAGAAAGGATGCGTCGAGCAAGCTGTGCGACCCGCGGTTCTACTTCACTAAGCCCCGTGCTTGTACAAGACAATTGCATTGCCTTAGCGCAAGCACTAAGTAAGCAAGCTACCTTGAATGTTCTCTTTACTTTAACCTCATATTTTCTCTAAGCGGAGAATGTTGATGGAGATGTATTGCGGCCTTCTCCTGTTTATCAACTCGAACCTCATTCTTCTGCAGTTGATGTTACGGATCAGCCTCACTCTTTAGGCCAGCTGCTTTGCCCAGCATCTTCTGCCGATTGTCAGCCTGTTCAGCTGACCTCAGAGGATTCCAGTCACCCGGCACAGCATGTTTATTCCCGGCGGCGATTACATTATTTTCTTTTTCCCAGACTCCGGAAGATCAGCAGTCTAGCCCAGTTGCTTCCCCTCCAGTCGCTTCCTCAGATTCTGGATCCCTCTCTCAGGTTCGTCGATCCTCTCAAGTTTATTATCTCGTTGAAGGATTTTTGTCTTATCTTATGCCCCAAAACATCGAGCTTACCTCATGTCAGTTCAATCTTCTCTTCTCATGAACCTGAATCATTTGCTGAAGCCTTCAATCATTCTTGCTGGAGAGATGCTATGCAGGAAGAAATCAATGCCCAGGAAAAAAGAAAAATACTTAGGCGCATTGCCTGCGTGGAAACAGGCCATTGGCTGCAATCAAAAAATTGCCCTTATTTCAACTTGACGTGAAGAATGCCTTTCAACAAGGGGGATCCGCAAGAACAAGTTTCTATTCAGCCTCCTCCAACTCCAGGCTTCTCTTCTCGGTATGCAAGCTAAATAAATATTTACGTTACGGCCTCCGACAAGCTAAAGCAGGCACCAAGAGCGGCCTGATTTCATAAATTTAGCTCGTTTCTCACTGCTTCGTTTTTTATAAAGGGTTCCACTGTAGCCATGCGGATTCTTCCATGTTTGTTCGCCGACGTCATGGTCGTTGACTCATCCTTCTTTTATACGTTGACGACAACATTATCACCGGGAATGATTCTTTCTTCTCTTTTATTTGATTTCATCAAGGTAGCTTGCTTACTTAGTGCTTGCGCTAAGGATACATCGCGTCTCTTGGATTTCACGGCATAGCATCTATACCCGGACTGTGCATATCCAAGAAAGACACAAGGGGCCGAATTACTATAACAAGTAAGCAAGTAAACTGCCTCGGGCACAATTTCTCTCTTAACTGCGCAGGCAAAACACGTGCATCCAAACACTCGCGCCTATAGGATGGTGCTGCCCCAGTAAGAAGTTCATGAGGTGCCGCTGCATCTTATTCCCCCCCAAAAAAGGCAGAAAGATGCCCCGTCCCTTCTTTATGCACATCCATATACATAGCCAGACACAAAGGTGTACAATCCGGTCAAAATCTGCGGTTCTTTAAATTCATTCACTGTAGGTTCTCTTACTTGCTCTAGTGGCTGGAAAACGCCCACCGGGAGGCGCCAACGGCGGGCTCAGGAATCGACTGGTTCCGAGCGGACTCGTGGAGCTGCTGCTTGGATTATCGTAGAGTAAGAGGAGCGTTAGGAAATGACTTAACTTAAATAAAAAACAGATGCCGCCGCTGCGAGGCGAGGAAGTCACTTGTCTGGTCTTGCGGTGCACCCACTCCCGTTTCGAGAATGAAATCACGCCCTAGCTCGACTCGAGACCAAGACTGCTTACAACTCGCACCAATAGCAGCACTGAGCGGCCGGAGATTGATTGAAAGGGCCCCCCCTAAAAATTAATGATTGTGATCAAGAGCACACACTGGACCTGACCCACTAATCATCATCTCATCTGGCGCGAAGCAAAAAAAAAGAGGAGCAGTGTAACTGCCCTTCCTTCCCAGCCCAAACCCCCCTAGGCGCCTACCTACTCGTGCTCGTAGCTCGATCGGAGGTTAAGAGTGTGGTCCGGCGGAAAAACGGAAGTCGTCCGTATCAAGTGATACGTGAATTGCTCAGTAGTGCTTCGCCACTACCGTAGCTGGCGGAAATAGCTTAATGGTAGAGCATAGCCTTGCCAAGGCTGAGGTTGAGGGTTCAAATCCCTCCTTCCGCTCCCGGCTTCGTCGTTTAGTGGTAACGAGTGGAGTGCATAAGCCCATAGGGGCGAGCAGCAAGCAGCCCCCTGTATAGGGCTCCGAACGTATCTTACTAATAATAAGAAAGGGGCAAGCCAAACCCTACTCCTAACAAGTTGCTGGCTTTTCCGCCGTTGCGCGCTAGCGCGCTTCCGTTTTTCAGCAGGCTTTTTCAAATATCCTATAAATAATAAAGATAATAAAGTAGGGGTTATAACTATAAGTAGCTAGCTAGCGCGCTAGCGTTTTGTTTTACCCCACTAGTAAGGGGGCTGCTAGTTGTAGCGCGCAGTGTGCTAGTGAATAGGAAAAGCGGATTTAGATTACTAATCACAGATGGAGACACCGAAGGTGATAGAACATGTTCGGTGCCTCGCCCTGTCTCCTTGGCCGGAGACTGCAAATGATGGGAATCCTATCGATAAAGAAGAGGCATAGGCATCGCCTCTCGATCCAATCTGTCTTCCCTGGCCCCCAACACACTCTTGATACGAAAAAAAAACCTCCGAGAAGAAAGAGATCTAAAGTCTGGTCCCCTCGATCACCCTTCCCTTGAACCGGAACTGGTCGAGAGAGATGAACCCGCACCACATTTTATAACCTTCGAACCCAACTAGAGATGGAATTCCAGAACCTAAACAACTCCGTTTAGAGCTCTTTAAAGGAAGGTACACCCATTATGGATAGGCCATTCCCCCCTATCCGTCTCTTGATCTCTCATTCCATAAATTCGTTGTTACTGATACTGAATCATTCAAGGCATAGACTCCCTCCTTCTTTGTCTTATTAGCGCAGGTGTTCGTCAACGATGAAAGCCGTTGAGCTTAAGACTCGAGTTGAGAAAGAGGGCTAGGCCCGGGGGGCTTTCGGGGACTGGGGAAGACGGGTGGATTATAGATCAGGTCCAGGATTCGAGTAAAATCGACCTTCCCTCTCATCTCCGGGTGAGGCCAAGGAATTCCTTTGTTCAATCAATATCTCGGCTGCTCAAGAAGTTGGACTAGCGTAGCGGCTCCCCCGACCCAGAGTGGATTCTAGTGGAAGGGCAGAGCCTCACCTTGCATTAGGAAGGTGTTCGTTGCTGGGACGGGTTCAAACTGGACTGAAGGGAGGATAAATTCAATACTCCGATCTTACTGGGGCTGGCTAGGGCTTTCGAATCAAAGCATGGGCATCTGATACTAAGAGGGAGCATTATATCGTCGATTGAAGAGCCAGGTCAGTAAACTTCTATTGATTATTGATTCGACTAGAGGGACTCCTAGCAACAAACTTGTATGAAGGGGCCCCCGCGGAGACGCGGGAGATGCAGGAGCCACCAGCCGGATCGACCAAGAAATGATAGGCCAGAGGGATGGATGGGCTCATTCGACTAATTAGTGATCCCTGGCCCTACCTAACAAGGGGATGTCTTTGAAATAGGGGATTGGTTGATCGGAAAGCTCGGGCAGTAGTAGGACATTTCATAAAAAAATTTCCGATCCGCTAGCTCTCAAATCCATTTTTTTTTCTTGTATTGTTTATTATGGTAGTTCAAGGGCACTCTTCCTAATCCGAGTTGAGATAGAATAAGACCCAGACGTAGAGTCCGCCGGAAGGGATTTTATCCATTGATTTTTTACTCCCTTCTGGCCGGTTCTTCTCTTTCCCCACGACCACGAGTAAAAAGCCCCTTCCAGATGGAGTAGTGCATTTATGTCTTGAAAGCCCACCCTACAGATAGAAGTTCCGATCTCTACTGCCTATCCAACCCGGAGACTCTTATTCGTGGTGGAGTGCTTCGAGTAGGATCCGATCCGATTCGATCCCAGCAGTAAAACTCCTTCCTGACCCGGCTCACCTGCCTCTGAAGCTGGAATGCCTTTATAGAGGAGGCTGCCCGAGGCACTGAAAGTTAAGTGGGATGTGGAATGTGATTGGTGATGGATGGTGGTTCTG